TTCATCTTTTTTTGTTTCTAAAGATTTTTTTTTCTTTTTCTAAAGAAGATCAAAATTAATCTAAATCCAATGGATTTAGATTTGATTCTTTAGTAAATCCATTGCGAAATGGTTTTCTATTTCTAAAATACCCAATATATGTTTTACATCGTCTATGTGAAAATCTTCAATTTGCATAAGATCTTCGTGACTCTTATTCAAAAGGTCTGATAATGTATGTATATTAGACCTTTTGAGGCAATTATAGATCTTAGGAGCCAATTCGGATTGGTCAATAAAAATGTATTTCAATGGTATTTCTTTTTGATTTTTTCTTAATTTAGTCAATCTATCATGAAAAGTAAAAAGGGTTAAAGTAAAAGTAACGTTGTGTTGAGTTTTTTCTAAATGTAAGTTTTCTTCGTCTGCATGGAGAAAAGGAATAAATAAATCAATCAAATTCCGGGAAGCCTCATCAAGTGCTTCTTTAGGAGTTAAACTTCCGTTTGTCCATATTTCGAGAAAAAGTATCTCTTGCTTTTCATTCCCATTTCCATAAGAATGAACGCTATGATTTGCATTTCGAACTGGCATGAATACAGCATCTAGAGGAAAACTTCCGTCTTGTAAGGTTTTTGTCGGTTTTATACGATAGCCGCGATTCCTCTCGATTTGTAATTGAATACACAAATCAATTGGTTCTGTTAGGCTAGCGATATACTGTGTATTATCAATGATTTCCACAAAAGGTGGTACGATGATGTCTTGAGCAGTTACATATCCAGGACCCTTGACACAAATAGACGCGTCACAAGTTCCATACAAATTGCTTCTCAATACAATTTCTTTCAAATTCATTAAAATTTCATGTATTGATTCTTGAATACCTGCTATAGTAGAAAATTCGTGTGATATTTTCTCAGATTTTGCACGTGTGATACAGGTTCCTTCTATTTCTCCAAGCAAAGCTCTTCGAATCGCAATGCCTATTGTATCAGATTGTCCTTTCATAAGTGGAGACAAAATAAAGCGTCCGTAATAAAGACGCTTATTGTCTTTTCTTGATTCAACACATTTCCACTGCAGTGTCCGAGTAGATATTGTTACTTTCTCTCGAACCATAATAATATTGTTATTGTGAATTCATTGAATTATTTATTTCTCTTGAAATCTATTCACTATTTACTTTTTACATTACTTTTTACACGCGCCTTTTTTTAGGGGGTCTGCATCCATTATGTGGCATAGGGGTTACATCCCGGACGAAAGTTAATAGTATACCACTTCTGCGAATAGCTCTTAATGCCGCATCTCGTCCAAGACCAGTCCCTTTTATCATGACTTCTGCTCGTTGCATTCCTTGATCCACTACTGTCCGAATAGCATTTCCTGCTGCGGTTTGAGCAGCAAAAGGTGTTCCTCTTCTTGTGCCTTTGAATCCACAAGTGCCAGCGGAGGACCAAGAAATTACTCGTCCCCGTACATCTGTAATGGTCACAATAGTATTGTTGAAACTTGCTTGAACATGAATAACTCCTTTTGGTATTTTACGTCCATTCTTACGTGAACCAATGCGTCCAGTTCTGCGTGAACCAATTCGTGGTAAAGGTTTTGCCATATTTTATCATCTCATAAATATAAGTCAGCGGTCTATGGATATATCCATTTTATGTCAAAATGGATCCTTTCTTTTTTTTTTCCATCGGATCCTTTAGAGTGTTCTCGTTTAGAAAGATTATCCTTGTCTTTGTTTATGTCTTGGGTTGAAGCAAATTATTAAAATTCGTCCCCGTCTACGTATCAGTCGACATTTTTCACAAATTTTACGAACAGAAGCTCTTATTTTCATATTTGTCATCCCTTAATTTTTGAATATACATAATTTTTTTTGAAGAAACTTAGTTTCTTTAAATTTTGAAATCTTAAATTCTATTCCTACGAAAGGCGAAAGGGCTTTTAAAGTTGAAAGAAAAAATTGCCTAATCATTGAAATTTTTTTATGGAGTCTATAAATTAGACGTGCTCGGATCGAATTATAAGTACTTTGATACTATCTCGTGGTGGTAGTATACGTAAAAAAAATTATCTTGGCTAAAAGATAACCTAAAACCAGATCTTGATTATCTAAACGAACTTGGAACATATTATTGAAATTGAAAAAGTGATTCAGATTTAGTAATTAAACTTTCCAAAATTCATTTTTGTTCTTTCATCCCATCGCAAATCCTCTTGAAGTATTAACTAATGTAAGAGGAATCGAGAGGAATGGTATTAGAAACCTATTCTTTAAATCTCTTTTTTTTTTTAACAAATAAATAAGAAGTTTGGGTCAAATTCGGATATTAAAAAGATTACCATATATAACACAAGATTTCTCCGCCAATTCTTTCGAGTCGAGCTTCCCGGTCTGTCATTATACCTCGAGAAGTAGAAAGAATTACAATGCCCATCCCACCCAAAATTCTAGGAATTTTTTGATAGTTAGAATAAATTCGTAAACCTGGTCGGCTGATTCGTTTTAAATTTAGACTAGTTCTATATGGTCCTTTCTTCTTCCTTCTATGGCGTAGGATTAAAACCAAAAATTTTTTGTTTTCTTCCCGATGTTTCCTTACATTTTCAATAAAACCCTCTCGTAAGAGTATTTTAATAATGTTTTCGGTGATGTTAGTAGCTGCTATTCGAACGATTCCTTTTCTATTCATGTCAGCATTTCGTATAGAGGTTATTATCTCAGCAATAGGATCCCTACCCATGATAAACTAAAATTATTATTTTTCGCTAGTTTTGATATAATCAACATACTCTTGGTTTTTGTTAATTAATTATTTTATTTAATCTCTGAATTTTCATTTTCTTATTATTTAATTAAAGGTATATGCGTGAAACACAATTTACTAATTAATTTGATTTGATTAATTCTATTTCGTTTTTATTCAACTAATTAAAATACTATAACTATAATACTAAATACTATAACTATATCATGGTCTCCTCTTAATCTGAAATTTTCTATCTTATATCGTCTAATTTTTTATCTTATAAGACCTCAGGTGCTAATGAAACAATTTTAGTAAAATTTAATTGTCTCAATTCCCGGGCAATTGCACCAAAAATTCGAGTTCCTTTTGGATTTCCCTCTTGATCAATGACAACTGCAGCATTGTCATCGTATCTTATTATTATACCGTTATTACGTTTAAGTTCTTTACAAGTACGTACAATTACAGCTCTGATTACTTCTGATCTTTCTAGAGGTGAATTTGGTGCTGCTTCCTTGATCACAGCAACAATAACGTCACCGATATGAGCATATCGGCGATTACTAGTCCCTATGATTCGAATACACATCAATTCTTGGGCTCCGCTGTTATCTGCTACATTCAAATGGGTCTGAGATTGGATCATATCATTTTTTTTTTTTTTATTTATTTGTTATTTAAATGCAAAGGAAAAAAAAGATATATTGTTTGTCCAAAACAAAAAAAGAAACTTCCACTTTTTTTTAGTATACAAAAGGTCTTTTTCCTTTGGTTCTATATTCCTATTTTGAAATAAGGAATTGAGTTCGTATAGGCATTTTTGATGCTGCTATTGACATAGACTTTTTTGCGATATTTTCTGCTACTCCGCCCATTTCATAAAGTATTCTACCCGGTTTAACGACAGCTACCCAATATTCGGGAGATCCTTTCCCCGAACCCATCCGTGTTTCCGTAGGTCTTAAAGTAACGGGTTTGTCGGGAAATATACGTACCCATATTTTTCCACCGCGGCGTGCATTTCGTGTCATTGCTCGTCGTCCGGCTTCTATTTGTCTAGATGTAATCCAAGCAGATTCAAGTGCTTGAAGAGCATATCTTCCAAAACAAATACGATTTCCTCGAAAAGCTATTCCTTTCATTCTTCCTCGATGTTGTTTACGGAATCGGGTTCTTTTGGGGTTATAGTTGATGGTTCTTTCTCATCTCAATTCCATCTCTACTACAGAACCGGACATGAGAATTTCTTCTCATCCAGCTCCTCGCGAATGAAATGATTAAAAAAAAAATATCCATGTCTTTTACGAATAAAATAATATATTAAATCATCGTATTCTTTGATATTTCACTTAATTTAGTTAAATCTATTTATTTTAATTTATTTCTTACTTATTAGATCTATTTATTAGTATTAAAATCTTAGAATATTAGATTATTAGAATAGGATATTAGGTAGAATAGAATATTAGTAGAATAAAAATTTGTATCTATCTAATATATATAAATTAGAATCTATATTCTATTTTAGAGTTCTACTAGTTCTAGATCTAATAGTTCTAGATATAAATAGAAAAAATTCTCTATAATTAATGTCTATAACTAGAATAATTTTTTCTATTTTATTTGTTTATTTTCGATAATCTTGTTTTTGTTATTTGTTATAATATAAGGTTGTAACAAATTTTTTTATATATTCGAATTAGGATATCAGATTGATCAAATTTAGCAATCAAAAAGAATATAAAACAAATCTTCGCGGGCGAATATTTCCTCTTGCATATTTAGTCTTTCAATAGTTATTTTATTTGTAGAGGTAACCCATGATCTCTCATAATAAAATAAATCGATTGTCTTCTGGTTCCTTTCGCTATCCTCCCAATAAATCATTAAGATTTGTTTTCAGTAAAATCTTATGTATTTACAGGTTACATCGTTCCCATCACTTCTCAATTAATGTTTAGGTCTTATTTTTCCAATGGAGCCTCTAATAAAATAAAAATTGTTCTTGAGTCAATCTTCTCAGTCTGGAGTGAATCAAGGCTCTTGATTTTTTGTTTTATCAACAGATTAGTTTAATTTTAAATCAATTGGTATGGATGCTTTACTACATTAGCTTTTATGTGATGACTCATAGACCTTACATATTGGAATTTTATATCATTGATATTCTTTTTCTTTCTTTCACCCTTCCACTTATCTGCATAATTTTCTATTTTTATTTCTAAAGCATAATCAGATTGGTTTTTTTTGTTTGTGCAA